GCAGGATTGTCATTAGGACCATCATACTTGCCGACCATCGATGAACTGATCGGATTAACCAACCGAAGTTAACTTCTGTCATTATGTATTGAACAGAAGCAAAAGCCTCAGTAACGGTCGGACGGTAGTAAAAAGTCATAGCAAAGCCTGTAGCTACTTGTACTAAAAAACAAGTAAGCGTAATTCCTCCTAGACAATAAAATATGTTGACATGAGGAGGAACGTATTTACTAGTTATATCATCTGCAATCGCCTGAATCTCGAGACGTTCTTCGAACCAATCATAAACTTTATTGAGATAGGTAAACCAAAGGGACTCCCCCTCTGAGAACCGTATATGAGAATTTCATCTCGTACAGCTCAAACAAAAACACCCAACTACTGGGTGAAAAGGATATGGAATAGAAAATTGGAAACTTCTTAATCTTCGGATTTAATCTTATCTAAAGATACGAAATAGTAAAAATCAGAAAGCTCTTCTTTGTGGTTATAATTAGAATGCCAAAAAATCAAGTCGGCTCACTTGTCTTTATGTTGATCGTTACAGGCCTCTTGAATCTTCTATTTACCTATTTCTTTTTCTTTGATTTGTTATTTTGATTTGTATGTAATGCGGCTTTCCTTTTGTTTTCTTCATTATTGATAGGAATTTTCTTGTTAAGACCCTATGAATCAATTGAAACCTCAGATTCATACTAGAACCACGATGATTCAATAAAACCCTCAAACTAAGTCCAAAGAGTCCCTGAGTAAGAATCATTGGATCATCATTTATTCAACGAGTAGGATAGATATAATGACTAAAAATATAAAGAAATATTTGTGAAATATTTGTCCTTTGAGCAAAATCAAAGCAGAAATGGGAATTTGAAAGAAAAAAATCTTTCCAGTTCTAATTAGAATTTCTAACTTTTTCTTTAGAAAAATTTTTGGAATCCGGCCGCGAGGTCTGAATATTAAGTATGAATCATAGTTCGAATACTTCGTGATCTATTTCATATATTCCGTGCTCCAGATACTAGAATGAATATCCGACGGGGTAAAACCATCTCTATCAAGACGACAGACCCATTCTCTGTACTATCAATAGGATCAATTAGAACAAGTCACACACTCATATTCCGGAAATACAGAAACAAAAAAATTTCACGGTCGAACTCCCAAAAAAGAATGAGCTAAAATAAAAATCCGAGACCTAAATGCTTCACTTTTTGTATTTAAAAGCTAGGATTTTGTGGTTCTTGTGAATCTAATTCAGTGAAATTCCGTCCAGTAAAACGGAAGAATTATAAATCTCCAAAATAATAGATAGGAATATTGCAAATAGAGCCATTGCGACACCCATCAAAGGAGTAGTTCCCCACCCAGGAGCTACTTTACCATATTCTGAATTCAATGGTTTCAATAAATCCCCTACAGCTGTTCGTCTTGGACCAGATCTAGAACTACCCTCAACAGTTTGTGAAGCCATAAATCCTATTTTGTATTCATTGAGATCTGTTGACTTTGTATACCATTCCGTTGTAAATAAACGAGCTTATCATAGATCCATTGTGGTCTTGAAATTATATAATAATGGAAACAGCAACCCTAGTCGCCATCTCTATATCTGGTTTACTTGTAAGTTTTACTGGGTACGCCTTATATACTGCTTTTGGGCAACCCTCTCAACAACTAAGAGATCCATTCGAGGAACACGGGGACTAGTTGAAGTAATGGGCCTCCCAATATTTGGAGGCCCATTACTTCAATTGAGATAATGAAAAATCATTTCACTTTTTTAGTTGGAACTTTCGGTGGTTCTCGAAAAAAGATAGCGAAAAAAATAATCCCTAGAGTCGAGACTAAGAGGAATGTATAAACCAATGCTTCCATAAATTCGATCGTGGTTTACAATTAATTATAGCTTCCATACCTGTTTATTTGGGATTATCTCCCAGATTAAAGAAAAAAAAAAGAATCAAAGAAAAGGCGGCGATTTTAATCCAGATTTCTCCAGTACCTTATGTAAAATTACAAACAGAAAATAGAAGCGAGAAACGAAAAATAACAGAGCAATGTTGCATCAGACTACCTGTCTTCTTGTAGTTGGATCTCCAATTTTTTGGAATGCTCCAAATTCCACTTGAGCATCCAAATCTGGGTCAATACCAGCAAAAACATCCCGGAACAAGGTTCTAGCACCATGCCAAATGTGTCCGAAGAAGAAGAGCAGAGCAAACGAAGCATGTCCAAAAGTAAACCAACCTCTTGGACTGCTACGAAAAACACCATCGGATTTCAAAGTAGCACGATCTAATTCAAAAATTTCACCCAATTGAGCACGTCTAGCATATTTTTTCACTGTAGCAGGATCACTATAACTTACTCCATTCAATTCGCCACCATAGAACTCAACAGTTACACCTACTTGTTCGACACTATACTTTGATTCTGCCCTTCTAAAAGGAACATCGGCTCTAACAATTCCATCTCCGTCTACCAAAACAACTGGAAATGTTTCAAAAAAAGTAGGCATACGACGTACAAAGAGTTCACGCCCTTCTTTATCTCTAAAGATAGGGTGTCCTAACCACCCGACAGCTATTCCATCCCCGTTATCCATTGAACCGGCTCTGAATAATCCCCCTTTCGCCGGATTATTTCCGATGTAATCATAAAAAGCTAATTTTTCAGGAATTTTAGACCAAGCTTCTGATAAACTTTGATTTTCGGCTAGTCCAGCACTAACTCTTCGATATATTTCTTGCTGAAAGTATCCCTGATCCCATTGATAACGGGTGGGACCAAATAATTCGATGGGGGTTGTTGCTGAACCATACCACATAGTTCCAGCAACAACAAAAGCTGCAAAAAAGACAGCAGCGATACTGCTGGAAAGAACGGTTTCAATATTGCCCATACGTAATCCTTTGTATAGACGTTGGGGCGGGCGGACACTCAGATGGAATAAGCCTGCTAAGATGCCCAATGTCCCTGCTGCAATATGATGAGAGGCTATTCCTCCCGGAACAAAAGGATCAAACCCTTCCACACCCCACGCCGGATTTACAGATTGTACCTTTCCAGTTAGTCCATAAGGGTCGGACACCCATATTCCAGGACCATACAATCCTGTTACATGAAATGCGCCAAAACCAAAGCAAGCCACTCCTGATAGAAATAAATGAATTCCAAAGATCTTAGGCAAATCCAAAGAAGGTTTTCCTGTACGTTCATCACCAAATATTTCTAGATCCCAATACACCCAATGCCAGATAGCTGCCAAGAAGCACAAGCCAGAAAACACAATATGTGCTCCGGCTACACCTTCGTAACTCCAAATACCCGGATTCGTTATCGTCCCTCCTGTGATACTCCAACCGCCCCATGAATTGGTTATTCCTAAACGAGTCATGAAGGGTATAACGAACATACCCTGTCTCCACATTGGATCAAGAACGGGGTCGGAGGGATCAAAAACTGCTAATTCATATAGAGCCATTGAACCGGCCCAACCAGCAACCAGAGCTGTATGCATTATATGGACAGAAAGCAAACGACCGGGATCATTCAATACGACGGTATGAACACGATACCAAGGCAAACCCATGGGAATACCCCTTTATCAACAAAAAATAGACACTATGTAACTTTATTGCATTGAAAAAAAACTATGCTATGGACCCCCCTTTTTTCAGTGGATTATCTCGGAAGAAGGATTAATATTTGTTCTATTCTTTTAGTAATAATGGAACTGTTCGGTTCGTAGGAAAAAAGAGAAGCAGATCTATTCTATACTCGATAAGTACCAATACGCAATGGGGGTCGATTCCCTTTTCTATGAGCGAATGCATCCATATTTGATCATTATTCAAAGGACCCATTCGTAAAAATTTTCCTTTATTCATTCCGTTTTCCTTCATTTTATGAACTTATTCAATCTATGGATAAAATATGATAAAGGTCGATATTATTAAGACAATAAGCCCATTATTACGCTTCCACATCAAAGTGAAATAGAGTACTTAATTCTTTTTTCTTTCGTTTTATGCCTATTGGTGTTCCAAAAGTACCTTTTCGAGGTCCCGGAGAGGAAGATGCATCTTGGGTTGACGTATAGTGCGACCTGTCAGATATATTGGGTCATATGGGATTTCCCCATTCTCTCCCCCGATCGAGATATCCTCTGTTTCGCCCAAAAAATTTGATTGAATTATCAAAAATTTGGAGCGTGAAATGCAATGAAGTGCAATTAGACCCATTTTTTGAGGGGGTATCCAGATTAATATTAGCAATTAAAATAATTTATGGTCGGCTTGGCTGGACCAATAAAATGAGGTATCCAGGCTCCGTTTAGACAAACCCAATTGGTAATATATCTATGATTATTACTTATATCATAAACGATTCTATTTAGAAATAGATTCTAATAAAGAGGAGTGATCTCAAACCGTTAATCAATCGAATAATAAATGTGAGAAATATGAATAATACGTCGAATATTTGGCGGAAAACATCAAAGAAATGGATTGAAAAAAAAAGAAAAAGGAAGTCATAGCAAAAAAAAGACGTGGTATTGGGACGATTTGTGCTATATGTGCAAATAAAAATCGGGCGGATCCTTACTCGGAGTAGAGCATAAACCTAAAAAAAATGGAAAAAGCCCATTTAGGAACAAGAAAATGACATCGTGATTTTTGGATTGGATCTCGATGAAAAAATACATCAATGAAAAGCTAGTTCGATAAGTTTAGTGAATTGTTTTTTATATTATAGAAACTCATCGTTCTTGAAAAATGGAAGAAAAGCCCCTTCGTTAGAAGGAGCCCGCTATGAAAAAAGAAAAGGGCCTGGAGTCTACACATTGATTTTTTTTTCGCAAGTTTTGTTGAACCGTATGCATCAAAAGGTGCCCGTACGGCTCCTAAGGGATACAGTTTTATCCTAATCAACCGACTTTATCGAGAAAGATTACTTTTTTTAGGCCAAGAGGTTGATGGCGAGGTCTCGAATCAACTTATTGGTCTTATGGTATATCTCAGTATAGAGAATGATACCGAGGATCTGTATTTGTTTATAAACTCTCCTGGCGGATGGGTAATACCCGGAATAGCTATTTATGATACTATGCAATTTGTGCAGCCAGATATACAGACAATATGCATGGGATTGGCCGCCTCAATGGGGTCTCTTATCCTGGTCGGAGGAGAAATTACCAAACGTATAGCATTCCCTCACGCTTGGCGCCAATGAGTTTTTTATTTGAGAGAAAAAAGAAACTATGCCTTCACCATATGAATTATTAATATTAAGTAATAATAGCATGGCACTTCGAATTCGATATGAAAATTCTTTATTGTTTTTTTTTTCAAGATATTCGATTATGTATCGAAAGAGTAGTATGAGATAAAGGAAGGGTATTTCCAGTTTTATCTTACCTATCGTAGGCCTATTTCAGCGTCACAAACTTTTTCACACTGGAAGGTTATTAACAATATTTATGTTCTGAGAGAGTACAAAAAAAAAGATTCTTTTTTCTTTATTTTTTTTATTTGAAAAAAAAACAAAGAAACTTTGGGATTGCTGAATCACAGACGAAATAAATATATAAAGCAACGGGGCCATCATAGTATTTTTGAACTCCTCCGAAAAAAAAGAAGGGTGGTAATTGGATCATTTACCGATCTAGGTATAAGAGACGCCATATTTTCTCTTTCTTAGATGAAAGGAAAGGTAAAAAAAGCGAATTCCATTGGAGAGCCGTATGCAATGCGAAAAAAAAGCCCGTACGGCTGTTCAATTCTATCTTTTTCTTATTCTTTATCTCTTCCCCTAGCCTCATCGTGCGAGATAGGGTAATCTTTGATTATGTTAGATTATATCATCAGGGTAATGATACATCAACCTAGTGCTTCTTTTCAGGAGGCACAAACGGGCGAATTTATCCTGGAAGCGGAAGAACTACTGAAACTGCGCGAAACCCTTACAAGGATTTATGTACAAAGAACAGGCAAGCCCTTATGGGTTGTATCCGAAGACATGGAAAGGGATATTTTTATGTCAGCAACAGAAGCCCAAGCTCATGGAATTGTTGATGTTGTAGCGGTTGTATAATGTATAAAAAATAGCAGCGATTTCACGCAAATACACGATTTCCAATTTTATCTTCTTACTTCTTAAGGGTTTAATATGAATAGGGTTTAATATGAATTTTTTCTATTAATCTATTAAATAGAAGAAATTCATAATCATCCGGTTAGGATCGATCTAAACCAGCCCATAATGTATAAAATATATAATTCAGCATGCCAACTATTAAACAACTTATTAGAAACCCAAGACAGCCAATCAGAAACGTCACGAAATCTCCTGCTCTTCGGGGATGTCCTCAGCGCCGAGGAACATGTACGAGGGTGTATGTGCGACTCGTTTAAATCATGGGCTGAGATAAAACAAAAGAAAGAAAACCAATTTTCCAGTATCAATGATCAGTACCAGTAAATCGGATAGAATGGAAGACCTCCATTCACTATCTAAAAAGGATAGATCTATCATATCTTTCTATTATTGTCTATGAAATTTATGGTTTCCATTGGTGCAAATTCAATCACTTCAATTTGCAATTTAAGATGAGAAAGAATTCCCCAGTGATAACAAATAGTTATCCATTAAGCGGGGGAAATCCTATTTCAAAAGCGGAAAGATTATGTTTCTACTCTTGCAAGAACGGACTAACAGGGTCAGCTACCCAACCAAGCTTCATAATTAAATACCGTTACTGTATAAGGTATATCTCGTTATGAAAGACCTATTACTGGAAAATTCATGGGTAGAGCCAAAGAGTGGTAACTGTACAAGTTACCAATACACTAGCATTGATTAAATGAAAATGAAGAAGGAAGCGTTGATTAAATGAAAGAAGGGGCTCCGGTGTATAGAGAGGACCTCACCGTTTACGTTTAAGAGGTAACCATAGAAACGATGGAACCCACAATTTCTTTATCTATTTCTATTTACTACTTTATTTTATTATTATTTGAATTTGATTTTATTTACAATGCCTAGAAAAAGGGAAAAAGTGTGGTCGGGAAGGTTATAGTAGCAAAAGCCATTGGAATTTGAATTTTATAAATTGGAAGAATCCGTTTTGTTATTAATCGACTAGGAAAGGGGAAAAGAATAACTGAAAGAAAGGAAATCAATTAGTTATTCATCAAAGTTTCATTTATTCAATGACCAGAATTAGACGAGGATATATAGCCCGGAGACGTAGAACAAAAGTTCGTTTATTTGCATCAAGCTTTCGCGGGGCTCATTCAAGACTTACTCGAACAATTACTCAACAGAAAATAAGAGCTTTGGCTTCGGCTCATCGTGATAGAGATAGGAAAAAAAGAGATTTTCGTCGTTTGTGGATCACTCGAATAAATGCAGTAATCCGGGGGGGCCGGGTATCCTATAGTTATAGTAGATTCATATACGATCTGTATAAGGGGCAGTTGCTTCTTAATCGTAAAATACTTGCACAAATAGCTATATTAAATAGGAATTGTCTTTATACGATTTCCAATGAGATCATAAAAATCAAATAAGGAGATTGGAAAGAATCTGCCAGAATGTTTTAAATGGAGTTCTTTGGAGAATGAACTCCGGGAAGGTAGAGTAGAAATTAGTATGATAAAATCTGGATAATGATAATAAAGTCATCAAAATGAGCGAAGGCGCTCAATAAAAAAAAAAGATTGATTCTTCTTCCTCGATTCTTTTTTTTTTTTCTTATGACACGACGGATTCTAAGATTTTTTGAACAAAACATCCATAGGTGTTTGAGTTCGGGTTGAAATTTTGATTCAATTGAAGAGTAAGCCTATTTTTTTCTGGTTCTAAGACCAGTAGTTCTAGCTGTCGACTCACTTCTTTCAAATTGTTTCTCATTATTAAGAAAAGGTAACGAAGATAAAATACGAGCTTGTTTTATAGCAATAGTAATTAATCGTTGTTCTTTTAAGGTCAATCTATTCACCCGCCTAGATAATATTTTTCCCTGTTCACTAATAAATCGACTAATTAAACTCATGTTTCTATAATCAATTCGATCCCCCGATTGGATCGGGGGCAAACGCCTACGAAAAGATCGCTTGGATTTAAGAAAGAGTCGCTTGGATTTATCCATAATTTGTTTATTCCTTATCCTTAAAATCCTATTCCGATCAAATCAAAAAAGATTTCTCGAATTAATTAATAGGATTTTGTTTGTCTATATTTATTTGTTTCTCTTTATATATTAAATATATGAATAATATAGATATATATATTATTTTTTTGTTCCTTTGAAGGGTGACACACAAGCACTCGGTTCGATCTATATCTATTTCTTTATCTCCCCATGAATTGTATGTTTATAACAATAGGGACAGAATTTTCTCAATTCCAATCGACTAGGTGTATTGTGTCGATTCTTTTGAGTAATATACCGGGAAATACCCGTTGATTCCTTATTAACACCGTTTCGCACACAACTGGTACATTCCAAAATAACCCTTACTCGGACATCTTTACCCTTGGCCATGAACCTCCTTTGGGTTTTTGATTCACCCAACTTTTCTATTTTCCGATCCGAAGCAAATAAGAAGAAAGGAACGAAAAAAAATAGAAGTTGCTAACAACTCAAAAAAAAATTATGAAATAAAGATTTTGTCGCAATCCATATAGTAAATAATAAGTAATACAACAATTTCTAACTATATTTCTAATCACAGTACAGTATTTCATTTAAGTATCTTGTATTGTATGATACTCTTATCCTAGCCCCATTTCCATTTCCGTTTTCTTTTAACTCTATTATTAATTTAATTAATTTAATTGGAGCCTGAACCCGAGTTTCGCTGAGGTTGAATCTACTTTTTTCTTTCTCTTTCCCCCCTTATTCTATCTAGGGAATTCGAAAAAAAACACAAGAAAAGAGGGGAAAGAGAGATTAGTCACAAATATTTGATTCTATCTCTAATCTTCTTCACCCCTTTCCATGTCAATAACTAGAATGAAAAAAAAGGAAATGTCAACGCATCAGGGAATAAACGATTGATTTCTATCAATAAACCTGCTAAAGACCCGAACCATAGAGTACTTAGTACCGGGGCCACGGAAAGATATGTTTTTAGATCTCGCATTGAAAATCCTCCTTCTTTTTTTTTATTCCATTTTTATTTTTATTCCATATTGTAATACATTATGGTAAGAGATGTATATGTAGTTAAAGACCACTTGTATTTGTGCGCGGGATCCCTAATTCAAATTGAAATGCGCAATGATTCGGTAGATAAGATTTTCTTTTCTTTTTCTTAAAGCAGAAAAAAAGGTCCCTTTCCGTCTGAGAATTCCAGAGATAAATATTCATTTATTATTATTATATGTTATATGATAACAGAGAAAAAAAAAAGAAGAAATGGCAAGATCCATTTGCATATCAATGGAGGAAATAAAATAAGGATGTGGAAAACAAGACGGGGATTCCCTACAATGATACTGTAGACCAATTTAAAGGGATGTAGCGCAGCTTGGTAGCGCGTTTGTTTTGGGTACAAAATGTCACGGGTTCAAATCCTGTCATCCCTACCTATTACTGCTCAGGGGAGCAGTAACGAGAAATCCATCTTAGATCGATTCAATTTGGACATTCAGAATCTTTCATTTTATGATATATGATAGTATACACATACAAGAAATATTTATTGGGGTTATAAAAAAAAGAACCCCCCTCTTTATAGTTTAGAGTCTTTTCCGTTGTGATAAGAAAGCGCTCTTAGTTCAGTTCGGTAGAACGTGGGTCTCCAAAACCCAATGTCGTAGGTTCAAATCCTACAGAGCGTGATTCCGCTCTTGTTTTGTTAGATCGACAATTACACCGAACTCAAGCAATCTGAATTTGACCTTGACCCCCCCGGATGAAATTAAAGAAAGGGGGAGGTCAATTAAAAAAAGAGATGTTAATTAATCAAAGGTCCAACTGATCACCACG